ATATTGCCCTTTTTCTTTTCGTTTCGTGTTGGAATGGAAACTTATTAAGCAGACGATACGATATTTTACGAAAAAAGTTCTTCGGGTTCATAAGGGAAAGTAACTATTTCGTTTTTCGATGTGGATTTCACAGAAAATCATAAAAAACAATAATATAATAATAATATAAATAATAATATAAATATAATAATAATAATAAAATAATAAAAAAGAATACTAATATAATAAAATAAAAAATATTTTCAAAAATATTTTAAAATATAATATTAAAAATATAATATTAATATTTCATTTTTCGAATTTGAATTTGTTTGTTTTCTCGGTTGTATTCTTTTTTCAACACTAATATTGACAACAGTGTATCAAACAAATATAATCCGATCGTGAATAAATCGATCCATTTATTTATTCACGTTCCATAGGCTTTTTTTTACTGCATCAAACGGTGTGTTCGTTGGATTTTCTGTGATACAAACAAGAAGTTCTTTTTTAATTCAAAGGTAAATAGAAAAAAAAAAAGAAAATCAAAAATGATAGATCACCTCTTTGTCTACTATGTTTTACATTTTTTTATACAATATTTTTTTTTTCTATTTTTTTTTTTTTTGCGATTGTATCTACACATCCTTTATTTTCTTAGGGTTGCTAACTCAATGGTAGAGTACTCGGCTTTTAAGCGCGACTCCATTTTTTACACATTTCTATGAAGCAATTAGTTCATCCATACCATCGGTAGAGTTTGTAAGACCACGACTGATCCAGAAAGGAATGAATGGAAAAAACAGCATGTCGTATCAATGGCGAATTCTAAAAATTTTTCATTCTTATTATTTTATTGAATCTGGCCAAAATTCTTGTTTGAATTCTTGGCTCGGAACAAAAAAAATTCAGTTGGGTTGAATTAATAAAGGGATAGAGCTTGGCGGCTCCAATTATAGGGAAACAAAAAGCAACGAGCTTTCATTTTAAATTGGAATGATTACCCCATCTAATTGTACGTTAAAAATAGATTAGTGCTTGATGCGGGAAAAGCTTTTCCCACGAATGGATTATTGGTTTTTTTTATGAATCCTAACTATTAGCTATTCTCCATTATGGGGTGGCGATAAATGTGTAGAAGAAAGAGTATATTGATAAATATTTTTTTTTTCCAAAATCAAAAGAGCGATTGGGCTGAGAAAATAAAGGATTTCTAACTAGCTTGTTATCCTAGAACAATTAGATGGAAAAAGCGAGGAGAGAGAGTCCGTTGATGGGTTTTACTTGTTTTCTAGGTATCCATTCGTATTCATTCTAATTCTAATATATATAATAGGATACCCTATTTTTTTTGGCTGTATCGCACTATGTATCATTTGAAAATCCAATGAATCCCTGATCCCGATCCTTTGACCAAATCAATTTTTAAAATGGAGGAATATCAAGTATATTTAGAACTAGATAGATCTCGTCAACAGGACTTCCTATACCCACTTATTTTTCGGGAGTATATTTATGGACTTGTTTATGATCATGATTTAAATAGATCCATTTTGGTGGAAAATGTGGATTATGACAAGAAATCTAGTTTACTAATTGTAAAACGTTTAATTACTCGAATGTATCAACAGAATCATTTGATTCTTTTTGCTAATGATTCTAACAAAAATCAATTTTGGGGGTATAACAAGAATTTGTATTCTCAAATAATATCAGAGGCTTTTGCCGTCGTCGTGGAAATTCCATTTTCCCTACAATTACGTTCTTCCTTAGAGGGGGCAGAAGTTGTAAAATCTTATAATAATTTGCGATCAATTCATGCTATTTTTCCCTTTTTCGAGGATAAATTTACATATTTAAATTATGTGTCAGATGTACAAATACCCTATCCTATCCATCTGGAAATCTTGGTTCAAATCCTTCGATACTGGTTGAAAGATCCCCCCTTCTTTCATTTATTAAGGTTGTTTCTTTATCAGTATTTTAATTGGAATAGTTTTATTAATCCAAAAAAATCTATTTCTACTTTTTCAAAAAATAATCCAAGATTTTTCTTGTTCCTATATAATTTTTATGTATGTGAATACGAATCTATCTTCCTTTTTCTACGTAAAAAATCCTCTCAGTTACGATTAACATCTTTTAGCGTTCTTTTTGAGCGAATCTATTTCTATACAAAAATAGAACATCTTGTAGAAGTCTTTCCTAAGGATTTTTTTTTTCGTCTACCTCTACCTTATCATGATCCTTTCATTCATTATGTTAGATATCAAGGAAAATCCATTCTGGCCTCAAAGAGTACCCCTCTTTTGATGAATAAGTGGAAATACTATCTTATCCATTTATGGCAATGTTATTTTGATGTTTGGTCTCAACCAGGAACGATCCATATAAACCAATTATCCGAGCATTCATTTCACTTTTTTTGGGGGGGCTATTTTTCAAATGTGCGGCTAAATCTTTCAGTGGTACGGAGTCAAATGCTGGAAAATTCATTTCTAATCGAAATTGTTATGAAAAA